GCCTACACAAGCAAATTGTTGATAAAACTCCAAAATTGCATTTTCCTTTGATCCAATTTTTTTTTTATCCTTATCATTCGGGAAAGACAAGAAAATTTCAGGGTAGCAAACATTATCTAGAATTTCTCTTAGATTCGAACCCATAGCTGATGATGGAACTAGAATAGATATTTTTTGTTTCCTACTCACACGCGCCCATATCCTTGCTTTTCTATCAATCTCTAATTCTGGTCTTCCACCCCAATCTGATATTATGGTACCGGTATAGACCGAAATTCCGTTATGATCCAACTCTGAACGGTAATAAATACCCGGTCTTTGCAATATTTGATTGATCACAATTCTGTATATTCCATTAACTATAGAGGTTCCCAGGGAATTCATTAGAGGAATTTTTCCAATAAATATGGTTTGTTCTTGCGTATCCCTACCGTTTTTCCAAATTAATCCCGCGGGCACATATAATTCAGAAGAGTATGTGAGTGATTCATACACGGCATCTCTTTCTTTTATCAAGGGTTCTACTAATTGATAAGTTTCCACAAATAATTGAAATTCAATTTCTTGATCTGTATCTTCAATTTTTGGAAACTTATCAAGTTCTTCCGTCAATCCCTGATCAATGAATCTACAAAATCCCTCAAATTGTATCTGACTAAACCCAGGTATTGTAGACATTCCCTCATTTCCATCCCGGAGCATTTTTAGTTTCCCATTTATCGAAAAAATCCCATTCATTTTCCAATGCTCATTTCATTCTTCATCGAACCATATAGATTGATCTAGTAATGAAATGATGTGGATTGATCTAACAATGATGGAATTCTATTTTGTTTACTGAATCACATGAAATTTGATCTAACTCCATATCATAGATGTAATCTATGAAATACGTATGAGCGGAGAAATAAAGAGAATTTTCTACTCAAAAAAATGAGAATTTGCAACAAATACAAATGGAAATAAATTCATAAAACATTCCTAGAAACAAATTTATGACGTTTAGACTTATGGAGTCTTGTATAGAATATCAAATAGAATATCAAAAAAGTGATCCAATTTATACCTATTACTATGATATTAGGATCCGCGGATTGGGTACTAGAAAAGTAAATGGATTCGGGATTTTATCTGTTTTTTCTCTATGAATGAGATAAAGACAGAAAGGAGCCTTATACAGTTTACCCTTTTTTAGCACTTAACTTTTCAGTGTTCAAAAAGTATTCGCATATCACTTATCCCAGTTCCACTTGGGGTAAGTCGGGTCCGTGCTATGCTATATCATAATTTCTATTTGATATTAAATAAATATATTCAATGAATAATTGAAGTACGCTAATTACCTTAATTCCTTGTGGGCATCTCATATATAAATAAGATCCCAGATTAGGTATATCTGTGTAACAATTTTTGTTCTGGGGTTTACATATATACATAATTGTTGTTATACTTGAAATTGAAAAGGATTTATTCTTGAAAATTATTGATACTGATTAGTTGTGTATCAATTGCGTTTTCTTAGGCCATTAAGGAAACACAATTTGAAATCTAAGAAAGAACTTTTCATGAATTAACAGTCAACAGTTAACGGGTCCAATTTTATTTGGACTGAATTTTTTATTGTGTGACTCCAATTTTTCTTTCAATAAAAAAAAAAAGGATAGAAATGAAATTTTTAGGCGTTGTGTGTTTTGATAATTGTTTGAGATACTAAGGGCTCGGCTCCAATCAAAAAAGGGAGAGTTTTTAGTTAAGGAATATTTCCATCTATTTTTCTCGTTTTGGCGGCATGGCCGAGTGGTAAGGCGGGGGACTGCAAATCCTTTTTCCCCAGTTCAAATCCGGGTGTCGCCTGATCAATAAAAACCCGAAAACCCTTTGCTTGCTGATATAATATAAGTCGCCGAATCCTTGCATAGCATAAGAAGAAAGAGGAAAAGGGCTCGAGAACTCCCGATACTTGCTTGATTTTAAGAAGCTGGAGATTAAAAAACTGTCAATCCTTGCGCCTCGGATGATTTTAGGAAGGACTAGTCTATCAAGACTTCCAGTACTAATGTACTGTCTAATCACCGATTCTTGAATTATATAGTTGAGTGGGGAATTGTTAGTTGTTGAAAAGATGTAAGATGCTTTGTATACATACTCGCGAGAATTTATGCGTGCTTAGATATTCAATCAATATTGGATGAATAACTGGCTTCGTTCAGAATCTCTTTTTGACTCTGTGCCATTGATTCCATATTATTAGTAATCAATAATGAAAGAGTTTCTTCATATTCGGGGGCATAATTCACATGGATATAGTAAGTCTGGCTTGGGCTGCTTTAATGGTAGTCTTTACATTTTCCCTTTCACTTGTAGTATGGGGAAGAAGTGGACTCTAGGGCTAGGGTAATTACTAATTGAATTGAGTTGAGTAATCAAACTGTATTAATAGTTTCATAATCCTTCTGCAAAGCGTTTTTCTTTCAAATATCTTCATTTTGAAATTCGACTGGAATCCAGTAAAGTAATGTAATAGATGACGAATAACCTTTCAATCAAACAAATAGTGAAATTAAATGATTCCCATCTTCGTATTTTGAAACTAAACGGAATACGCATGATATGCAATTTTTTCCAACCAAATTGAAATAGAGTATTTAGATGAACTAGCTCTTAACAGAATTATATATAAATATTACAATGAGGAGCAACCGACCCCTTTTTATTTGTTTCTCGCTTTACTGTTCAAAGAGGAAGTCGATCTGTTATTATGTAGATACGTATTTTATAAGATAAGAGTAAAGGCGGGCATTCAATTATATCATATTGATCGAAATCGGTCTAAACCAAATGGATGTACCAAAGAACTCGAATTTTGGTACTATGTATATTACACATATGGGAGTTATATGTACATATATCAATATACAGATTACGGAGTGATCTACATTAAGCCATCTTTCTTTATACAGTCCAACTTTATTATTTTATATAAGAATGTATAGTAGAATTATACACTAATAGATAGTATGGTAGAAAGGAATATAGGAACCTTTCTACCATACTATCAAATCTCATATACGTCTGATTTTTATTCGCTCATTTTATTTAAGACGTGGAATTTGAATCCCTTTCATTTCTTCCATTATTGATAAGAACTAAGAAGTCAAGCTTGATTCAAATTAATCGTTTTGACTGACCGTTTTTACGTAAATGATAAGTAAAAAAGCAGTAGGAACTAGAATGAACAGTGCAGTAGCAATAAATGCGAGAATATTTACTTCCATAATTTCATCGTTTTTTTACTTCATAATTAATAACTCGGGATCTGATCCCATAGAGATTCTAAATCTTTATCCTGTAAATTCAATGGGAGAAATACACCCCGATGATATTGAATCGGATCAATATCATTGAATAACAATATCTGAGCTATCAAATCTATTCATCATCGAGAATGGAATAGTATAACATAGGAAGATCTTTTATCCATACGGAATAAAAACCGAAAATGGAATTCCTGATCCAATTTAGAATCTCATTGAATTATTATTCTTTATTTTATCCATTCGTTATTTTCTATAACCTACCGTCTTATTTATAGAATCATATATATAATATAATATAATAAAGGATCATCTGGCCCATCTTCCGCTTCCATTGGTCAAAAACCCAACCCAAATAGTAGAAGTAAAATGGAAAAAATAAGAAGAAAAGATCGAATATTTTGATAAATGAAAAAATAAAAAATGAACTCTTTTTTTTGAGTTTGTTCTTTCTTCGATAGGACCTTCCCCGGAAATAAAAAAGATTACTCATTCCCTCACTAAGAGAAGAGAGGGTCTATCTTTTCTTTGTTTGCTCTTCCTTTTCTTAATTACTTAATTTAACTATTTAAATATTCCTTTCTTTCCTTGAACCGGCCCTGGGACACATATATCCAAAATGAAGTATGTAGTTTGAATGATATAAATAGATTGTTTCCTATTAGTAATTTAAGTTATCAAAAATTGGAGCTAGAAAGAGGCTTTAATATGACAAAAGTATTTTATCGAGGTAACTATATGAAAAGTGCATTTTTTATCGTACAATAAACGAATCAAAATTTGTGTATATGCTCTAGTGAAAGTATATATATAAGTATTCGATTCCCTTCCACGGGTCAGGAGCAATCGAAAAAAACCAGACAAGGATTTCTTTTAATCCTAACTAAATAGGGTGCTACCCACAATTGTACCAATTCAATATGACTATCCCCCTCGGTACTAATTGAAGTAATTGAAATTGTCGCATTGTATTTTCTCAATAAAAAATTAGAAACGGAAAAAAAAGGACCCTATGGGAATTAGATCCCACTCTATGCCCCTTGACAGAAAATCAAAAAATGAATTGATGGAGTCATCGGATACTAGGTCGGGACTGACGGGGCTCGAACCCGCAGCTTCCGCCTTGACAGGGCGGTGCTCTGACCGATTGAACTACAATCCCAGAGAAATAAGGTATACAGCATACATATTATTAATGATTTGATTAAGACTAGTTTAATTTAGAATTGTCGTATTGTAACAGAGAAAGGAGTGATTGGTATATTAATATCCACATAGATATGGACTTTAGTGAGAACGACACGGATTACTGGAAATCCTATTGTCAAATCGTGTTAAATCGATTGATACGAAATCTTTCCAAAAAATATTTTGACTTGTTAATTCTTGTCCTATATTTTCGGATTATGATATGAATCTAGATAATTCATAAAATGAAGAATATATCGGAAAAAAACAAATAGGATATAAAATTAACCAGACGTTTCCGGCGGACAAATTTCTTATATTATGTAATCTCATGATGGATCGGTGAATTCTTGGGCCGAGCTGGATTTGAACCAGCGTAGACATATTGCCAACGAATTTACAGTCCGTCCCCATTAACCACTCGGGCATCGACCCAGGAAGAATCAAGTCTAGACTTATTGATAATACATGATCAACCTCCTTTCGTAGTACCCTACCCCCAGGGGAAGTCGAATCCCCGCTGCCTCCTTGAAAGAGAGATGTCCTGAACCACTAGACGATGGGGGCATATCTGCGATGCCCAACCGACATCATACTATATATACTCATAGTATGAATAGTTTTTTGTAATTGTCAATATAATGTAATGGTGTGACTAAATACGAATAAGTTTTCCACCTTTCCTTTCGCGATTCCGATAGAATATTTTTTCATTCATGGTTCATGAATGAAAAAATATTCTATATTCTATTTCTATATATAGATTCTATATCATTAGAATGGATAAACATTCCATTATATAGGAAATAATTATAATGTGTTATAATTAATAATTAATGAAGTATAGGATCGCTAGTTATTTGTCCGACAGAAAAGCCATTCTTCAACTTTCACGCATCGATTCACGCATTGTTAAGATGCGATATTCCTATCTTACAGCTAGGAAATTAAGAAACGATAGAAAGTTTCTTTTTTTCTAAGAGCAGAGCTTGGATTTCAGGTACGAGTTGAATCTTTTCATTCCATACATTACATGATTTGATCACATATCAAATATCTTGGATCTATTTCAATTTGTGTATTAATCAAACGAATCTCGTTGTGATAGGGGTCAATAAAAGAAAAAAAAAAAAGTAATTAGGTTTTAGCCTAGACTGACTAAAAAAAAAAGATATTCCCGAATGAGACACTATGAGCCTACTGTATGCACCTATGTAATGTAATATGTAGGTATATAATATATGTATATGTCTTCACATTGTCTCATTCAGGAATGGAATAAAATAGGCCCTTTTAACTCAGCGGTAGAGTAACGCCATGGTAAGGCGTAAGTCATCGGTTCAAATCCGATAAGGGGCTTTTTCCACAAAACTCTAGTTTCAATCTTCATTTTTGAGTGGATAATAGGGATATTTTTTTTATTAGAATGAGTTAATTAACCAATTATTTATCATTATAAATATAATGAGATAGTATAGTGATTATAAAGTGTTCATTATAATGATAAATCACCCCGCTTATTGGGAAGACAACTATGTCACTACAGGCTATATTCTTACTCAACTCAGGTTTCATTATTCCATATTTTTGGTTCGAGGACATAGATATTCTACCTACTCAACCCCAATTATGAATCGCCAAATATTCCTACTTTTCCGTTATTCCAATCAAATCCATCATAAATATAAGAAATAAAAAAGGTAAGTGGACCTGACCTATTGAATCATGACTATATCAGCTATTCTGATATTCAAATTTGATAGAGATAGAATTGTAGCCTCGAAATTTTTTTTTTCATTTCCTTTAGACTACGCCGCAAGAATTTAGAATTTGTCGATATTTCCGATTCAATCTTTTTTGGATCCTCCAAATAAATTATTATTCCGTTCCTCCACTCCCCCACGCGAAACGTTTATTCTGAGTCACAAAATAAGAGACGTCTATTTTTGAATATCTTTCTTTGATTCAAAAAAAAAAAAGGATCGGTTGCTTATATATAGATTTTTTTATCTATCTATATATAGATTTTTTTTATCTATCTATAGTTATAAATATAGATAGATCGGGTCGTGGCTTTATGTACCAAATATTTACATATTGATGCATCTTCTATTTTTGTTTCGACAATGGGATGGATAACGAGAACGGATACTAGAAATAGAAAGATATTTGAATTTCCAGTCCACTATCCACTATATAGTATTTAATTTACTATTTTATATTGCATATCATATTTCATTTAGAGACAGGGGGAAAATAAGGAATTTCCCCTCTTTTTCTGACAACAACAAGGTAAAGTAAATAAGCAAATAGTCCATTTTTTGGCTCGAACCATTCAAAAATATATTATACTTTTTATACTTTGTAGTTTTCGATTCATCTGAAGGAAATAGAAAAGAGAAAGAAGACAATAAAATAAAAAAAAATGAATTAAAATTTAAAAGTCATATCATATAAATTATATAGGGTACTGTAGTCGTTTAATATACTATAGAATAGAAATAAGTTGGAAGAATCCATAGAGATATTTATTGATTGATCTTTTCTCAATATCACAAACAAGATCCAAAAATAAGATTAGTTGGTGGAGCGGGTGTAGATAGGAGGAGCAACTGGTGATGGGAGCGGGGATCATTTGTTCAAAGCATAGTTCTTTCAAAAAATTCAGCTGAGTTGAGTGATGAGTCATAAGACAATTCAAGATTCAGATAGTTATTCAGAATAAAAGAGGAAAAAATAATAGAATCGAACTCATGGATTTACCTAGGTCGGTTTATGACTCAATAGAAACAAGAAAGAAAGGATTTTTTTCTTCGAAACCCATTGGAAGCGACGGTGGACGAGGAATCATACATAAGTGATTGAACTCTCGTATGCCCTGAAAATGCTATGAGGTGTTCGAAAATGGTTGAAGTAGTTGAATAGGAGGATCACTATGACTATAACCCTTGGTAGATTTACCAAAGACGAAAAGGATTTATTTGATACTATGGATGAC